ATCGGAATATAAAATTTAAAATTTTTAGTTTAAAAGTATAAGAATAATTAAGTATAAAAATAGAATAAAAAAAATTTAATTTTATTTTTGTTTTCAAATCATAAACCCCCTTTTTCTAATTCATTGGGATAAAAGGTAGCCCGTATAGGTAATAGGTATGGACCTATTCGGGCTGTATTGCTGATTTTTGTTTTAATTTGGAGAGATGGCTGAGTGGGCTAAAGCGGCGGATTGCTAATCCGTTGTACGAGTTATGCGTACCGGGGGTTCGAATCCCTCTCTTTCCCGTTTTGTTGATGAATTGATATTCTATTTTTATTTATAATTTCTCGAACTTTAAGAATTTTTTATTAAACATGTAAAAAATAAGGGATTTTTTATTCTTCACGGCCAGGATTACGTATTGGATCATTAGACAAAAATCCGAAGATGAAGAGCGAAACAAAGAATATCACTACTGTGTAAACAAATAGTTTAAGAGTAAGCATTACACAATCTCCATGATCGTTTTTTTTGGAAAAAAAAAGGGAATATATTCTCCGTTTTTATATCACATATCCTATATTTGTTTGCTACTATGAAATAAAGCGATGTTTCTAGAAATAAAAAATAAAATGATCTTAAATTTGTAAATTGTATCTATCCACGAATTTCAATGTTTGAATCTAGGATTTATACTGTAAGATGATCTTATCAATTGTTAGAATTTTTTTTAATACATTATTAAATTAAAGACCTCATCGAAAACTTAGAGCGGCTTGCCAAACAAATGCTAAGAGAAAAAAGAATACAGGTATGACTGGCATAACATCTACGATTGGATTTAAAAAAGCGTAGGCCTCGGGCAATTTTGAAAAGAAAAAAAGACTCGAATAAAGAGTAAAATTAAGACAGATCAAACTAAAGATATTAAATATAACAACCATTTTTTCGTGAAGATAATTGCATTTTTATTGAGTTTTTAATCTAAAAAAAAAATAAAGTAGACAATCAAATTATTTTTTTTTTTTTTTTACTCAATCAAAAAAACTTCTATTCTCAAAGTAGAAGAAAATAGAAGAAATTAGACTTTCACATAATATTTTAATTCAATTATATGTAATGATCAATGAATTGAGTTTTATTCGATATTTAGACATGTTAAAATTTTAGCAATAATTTAATCAATTTATTAAATATAAATTTTGACCAGATTTGATTAGTATTGAATAGAAATCGAATTGGGGCGTAGTCAAGTGGTAAGGCAACGGGTTTTGGTCCCGCTATTCGGAGGTTCGATCCCTTCCGTCCCAGAAAGAACATACCTGGTTTATCAGAATAAACGTTTTTTTGAACGAATCCTAATTATTTTCTATTCCATATCCATAATATAATGTAGATACGTGTGTATGTGTAAAAGAAAGAGCATATTGATAAAACCCTCCTTTTTACAAAATCAAAAGAGCGTTTGTGTTGAAAAAATAAAAGATTTTGAATCATCTTGTTAGCGTATAATGTAATGAATATAAACCGATTGGGCGGAAAAACAGAGGCGAGGTATCTATCTTTTTCTTACTATTTTAGTATTATTATAAAATAAGAATCTGATTATGAATTTATGAATAATAATAAATAATAAAACAAACACTTTTAACTGTATCGCACTATGTATTGTGTATTATTTGATAACCCAAAGAATATTTGACTTTGGTTCAAATAAACTTTTAAATAAAAATGGAAGAATTCAAAAAAAATTTAGACCGAGAGCGAACTCGGAAACAGGACTTTTATTTTTTATATCCACTTTTTTTCCAGGAGTATATTTATGCACTTACTCATAATCGTAGTTTCAATCGATCAAGTTTGTTCGAAAATGTAAGTTATGACAAAAAGGTTAGGTTACTAATTGTGAAACGATTAATTACTCGAATGTATCACCAGAATTCTTTTCTTATTTCTACTTATGATTATAACCAAAATGCTTTTTTTGGGCACAACAAACATTTTTATTTGCAAATCATATCGGGTAAGTTAGCGGTTATTGTGGAAATTAAACTTTTTCTAGGCTTAGTATCTTCTCTTGAAGATAATAAAATAGACGAATCTAAAAATTTACGATCAATTCATTCTATATTTCCCTTTTTAGAAGATAAATTCTCCCGTTTAAATTATGTGTCAAATATACTAATACCTTATCCTGTTCATCTTGAAATATTGGTTTTAATTCTTCGTTGTTGGGTGAAAGATTCTTCTTTTTTACATTTTTTACGATTCGTTTTCCACGAGAATCGTAATTGGAACCATTTTTTTTTCCAAAATAAATATATTTCCACCCTTCAAAAAAGAAATCAGAGATTATTTTTATTCTTATATAATTCTCATGTCTGTGAATACGAATCCATTTTTGTTTTTTTACGTAACCAATCCGATCATTTACGATCAACATTTTTTGGAACCTTTTTTGAGCGAACTTTTTTCTATGGAAAAATAAAAAAAGAGTATCTTGTAAATGTATTTACTA